ATAGTTGAAGCCATACCCAATCGAAAAAGGATGTTATCCAAACGCATTTCAAGTAATTGTAGTAAAACTTGACCTGTTGACCCCTTGGCTTTTCTGGCGATACGAACGTATTTAAGTAATTGTCGTTCTGTAAGACCATAATGAAAACGCAATTTTTGTTTTTCTTCTAGACGAATACGATATTGAGATTTTTTCCCGGAACGCGATTGGTTTCTAAGATCACTTCCGGTCCTAGGCTTTTTATTAGTTAGTCCTGGTAAAGCCCCCAGGCGGCGTATTTTTTTGAAACGAGGTCCTCGGTAACGCGACATAAAGACTCCTTATTCTTATTTCTTATTTAGTATTTCGAATTAATTCTTATTTCTATTTATTTTCTTTTTTATTGAATTTTATTTTACAGAATAAACCTAAACTAAAACTAAACTGAACTAAATGAAGCGAAGTTTACTGAAATAGTGTACTTGTACTATAAAGAAAAGAAGAATGGGATGAATTGGATAAATATACAGAACCCCTTCTATTATATATATAATCCTTTCCTGACATAATTGGAAGTTCCTATAATAAATTGATAGCTTTTGGAAAAGTTGGAAGGCGCTATTTTAATATTCTTTGATTTCAAAGGAACATTATCAATCATCTAAAAAATGGAATAAAAAAACAATAGGGAAAAGCCGGCTATCGGAATCGAACCGATGACCATCGCATTACAAATGCGATGCTCTAACCTCTGAGCTAAGCGGGCCCACATAACAGAAATCTTATATGCATAGTAATTGACTAAACTACTGGAATTGGAATCTTAGTTATTAACTATTCAATATTATATTGAATATTCTAGAACATAAGGATTAATATAGCGATATAGAATTTCGATTTATCACAATTCTAATACTAATATTATTAAATAGTGATTGGAAATATTGGTAATATTCTTTTATTTTCATTTTCAATTTGAATGGGAAATATTCTTTTTCATTTCTTTTTTTGGCATTTGAAATAGTTTTTATTATAGTTCTATATTTGATTCTATATCATATATATCTCTCATTCTATATTTATATTTATTTCAAATTCTAATTGTTTAATGGAATAGTTAGTTATAACTAATGAGACATTCCTCCGCTTTCAGGAGAAAGTGAAGATAAAAAACAAGAATCGATCGTTCAAGTATTCCAAATTGAATGGCAAAATGACAGGAAGAGAGACATATGGATGGGGTATATATCCATCTATATTGAATTGCGGATTCCGAAATGATAAAATCATTTTTGATTGGACAAAAAAAGGTCTCCTATAGAAGTAAGAAAATCAAAGAGGAGAAAACACGTTTTCGAGATAGGAATCGGTATCTAATGAATTCAATGGTTCCAATATAAATGAAAGAAAAAGAATAAGGAATGACATCACAACGAGATCCTAATCTCAAAACAAAAAGAAAGGGGGATATGGCGAAATCGGTAGACGCTACGGACTTAATTGGATTGAGCCTTGGTATGGAAACTTACTAAGTGATCACTTTCAAATTCAGAGAAACCCTGGAATTAACAAAAATGGGCAATCCTGAGCCAAATCCTGTTTTCTGAAAACAAACAAAGGTTCAGAAAAAAAGGATAGGTGCAGAGACTCAATGGAAGCTATTCTAACAAATGGAGTGAAATGCGTTGGTAGAGGAATCTTTACATCGAAACTTCAGAAAGAAAAAGAATGAAGTGAAGGATAAACATATATACATACGTATTGAATACTATATCAAATGATTAATGACGACCCGAATCCGTATTTTTTCTATAAAAAATAGAAGAATTGGTGTGAATCGATTCTACATTGAAGAAAGAATCGAATATTCATTGATCAAATCATTCACTCCATAGTCTGATAGATCTTTTGAAAAACTGATTAATCGGACGAGAATAAAGATAGAGTCCCGTTCTACATGTCAATACCGGCAACAATGAAATTTATAGTAAGAGGAAAATCCGTCGACTTTAAAAATCGTGAGGGTTCAAGTCCCTCTATCCCCAAAAAGACTATTTCACTCCCCAACTATTTATCCGACCCCCTTTCCTTAGCGATTCCAAACTCCTTATCTTTCTCATTCACTCTATTCTTTTATAAATGGATTTGAGCGTAAATGGCTTTCTCTTATCACAAGTCTTGTGATATATATGATACCCATAGAAATGAACATCTTTGAGCAAGGAATCTCTAGTTGAATGATTCCCGATCAATACAATATCATTACTCATACTGAAACTTACAAAGTCATCTTTTTGAAGATCGAAGAAATTCCCCGGCTTTGATAAAATTTTTTAATCTACTTTTGTCCTTTTAATTGACATAGACCCCAGTTCTCTAATAAAATGAGGATACTCCATTGGGAATAGCCGGGATAGCTCAGTTGGTAGAGCAGAGGACTGAAAATCCTCGTGTCACCAGTTCAAATCTGGTTCCTGGCACATGATTAATTTGTATGGGTCTCTCTTACCTAGAATTAATT